CTCTACTAATGAAGAAAAAAGAAAGAAACTAAGCAATGAATTTATAAATAGGGCAAAAGCTCTAAGTAAGGAATTTATTCCTCTGGATATATTCGAAAAACGAATTAGATTGTGTAATGATGAGACTAAAACAAAATACTTACCTAAAATATATGATCCTTTCTTGAACGGACCCTGTCGTGGACGAATCAAAAATGGTTTTTCACTCTCAATCAAAAATGAAACTTACACAAAAAATTACATTTTGATAAATAAGATTCATAGCATTCTTCTTAATATTAACAGTAATAGTAATTATACAGAATTTGAACAGAAAATGGATCCATTTGATAGAAAATCATTATTAACTGAAATTCGTTTTTTTTTGAACTTAATCAGTAAATTTTCGGGAAAATCAGTATCAAGCTTGAATTTTGAAGCACTTTATTTATTTCCGGAACATGAACAAGTAAAAATAAAAATGGATTCCGAAGAAAAAAAAAAAAATAGCCAATTCCTAAACAGATTAATACAAAAAATAGAAAAAAGAAAATATACGAAGAAATTCGTCCACCTCCCACATATTTGATAGCCTCTCCCATAAAAAAACTTGTAATACCAACTCCATTTGGAATTCCATCAATTACTTGTCTATCAAAAAAATAATTTATTTTAGCTAATTTTCTTACACTCGCAATTAAAGATACTCCATAAAAAGCATCTATGTAACCACGATTATATGACCAATCATATATGACATTTATTATTTTATCTGCAACAATTTTTTTAGGAACATTTTTTTCAAATAAATTAAGTAAGTTCAAATTTTGTAAAACAGAATAAACAGGCTTATAGAAAAAAGACGCTATAAATATTCCGAAAAAAGCTAGACTCAACGAAAAAATTGCATTTGTCAAAAATTCATACCAATCCACAGAATTATTTGAATTTTGCTGTAAAAGGTCTATCGACGGAATTAACAATTTGGATAATATATCTAAATCTATTCCTTCTTGGCTGAAAGAGATTCCTATGGCCCCAACGAACAAAGTAAATAGTACTAATACAAGCATAGAAAATAGCATAGTATTGTCCGATTCATGAGGATAGAAAGAGGTAGTCTTTTTAGTACCAAAATTGGGAATATCAATAAAAAGACGTGTTATGCTTTTGAGATTTCGATTAATTCGATGTGGATATGTCTTCTTACGAAAAAAAGAAGTCCTTTCATTATTATTCATTGTTAATAAAGCTAATAAATGAATTTTATTTTTAAAAAACTTTTTTCCTTCTTTACCCCATAAAGATATTGAATAGAATGAACTATTTTGTTTTCCATTGAAATTTTTCAAATGAACGTTTAAATATCCTTCAAAAACAAGTAAATAGATCCGAAACATATAAAATGCAGTTAATCCTGCTGTGGAACAAGCTATTATTGCGAAAATTGGTGAATACAACCAACTATCATTAAGAATCTCATCTTTGGACCAAAAACAGGCAAAGGGTGGAATACCACAAAGAGAAAGTGTACCCATTAAAAAAGCAGTTTTTGTAATTGGCGCATGTTTTGTTAAACCGCCCATAAGAACCATATTTTGACTTTTATCTGGAGAATATCCAACAATAGCTTCCATTGAATGAATAATGGATCCGGATCCTAAAAACAACAATGCTTTTGAATAAGCATGAGTAATCAAATGAAATAAAGCGGCTCGATAAGAGCCCATACCTAGAGCTAACATCATATAACCCAATTGAGACATTGTAGAATAGGCCAAATTTCTCTTAATATCTTTTTGAGCAAGAGCTAAAGTAGCTCCTAAGACTACTGTTATTATACCTATGAAAGCTATTCCATTCATTATGGAGGGTATAACTATGAAAAGGGGAAGAAGTCGAGCTACAAGAAAAATTCCCGCCGCAACCATAGTTGCAGCATGTATAAGAGCGGAAATAGGAGTAGGCCCTTCCATAGCATCTGGTAACCATACATGAAGGGGGAATTGGGCAGATTTAGCAACTGAACCGCAAAATAACAAGAAGGCACACAAAGTAACAAAAAAAATATTAACCTCATTATTATAAATCAAATTATTGAATATTTGAAACAAATCCCGAAATTCCAAACTACCCGTTATCCAATAAAGACCTAAAATTCCTAATAATAAACCAAAATCCCCTACACGATTAGTTACAAACGCTTTTTGACAAGCATTTGCCGCAATAGGACGTGTGAACCAAAAACCTATTAATAGATAAGAACATATTCCAACCAATTCCCAAAAAATATAAATTTGTATCAAATTAGAACTAGTAACTAATCCCAACATTGAAGTATTAAAAAAACTCATATAAGCAAAAAATCTCAAATATCCTTGATCATGAGACATATAATTATCACTATAAATAAGAACCAGAATGCCAACAGTAGTGATTAATATTGACATAATAGAGGTAAGTGAATCGTATAAGTAGCCAAACTCTAAAGAAAGATCATTATTTATAGTCCAAGACCATACATATTGATAGATAGAACTGTTATTGATTTGATGAATAGACAGATCGACCGAAAAAATCATAACTATACTTAAAAAAAAAATACTAGGAAAAGCCCATATACGACGAAGATTTTTTGTTGCCGTGGGAAAAAGTAGAAGTCCCACCCCTATTAACATAGGAACTGGAAGTGGAATGAAAGGTATGATCCATGAAGATTGATGTGTATATTCCATAAAAAAAAAAGAAAATAAAGAATCAAAATTTTTTTGATTCTTAATGAATTTTGTTTCTTATTCGCTGGTTTTATCTCTTTTGTAAAGGGTTCAGTTAATAAAAAAAAGTGAACATATAAATTATCTGTTATTAATTATTCTGAATCTTTGCAAAATACTTCCAATATTGCAAAGTCAAAATTCAAATTTTAATTTTCCAATTATACAAAAATTTTTATCTATAGAGTGAGAATAAATAATTGTACCAAAACTAAGAACATTCATTTATTTTGATATGAATCACAAAAAACAATTCATATGACATGACCAAATAAAATAAGAATTTGTGTTTATTATTCAGAAACATTAGTTCATTTTTGAACTAATTGATTATTTTCCATTCCAATGAAAAGATATCTATGTTTGGAAAAATTTGGAAAAAGAGTTATAATATTCAATGGTTTACTTTGAGATAGAAAAAGAAAGAAAACATACAAAAAGGGGGGGTTGAGATAGATAAGATAGATGGCTAATTGAAGAACAGTTCGTTTTCATTTACAGAAAAGATGTCCTTCACATCGAACTGTCGGACATCCTAGTTGGATGGCAGTTCCAAAAAAGCGCACTTCTATATCAAAAAAAAAAATTCGGAAAACTTTTTGGAAAAAGGGGGGATATTGGACAGCATTGAAAGCTTTTTCATTAGCGCAATCTATTTCTACGGGGAACTCAAAAAGTTTTTTTGTATAATAAATACAAACATCTGAATTAGTTGGATTCAAAGAATATTCTCTACTCTAATATATACTATTTAATATAGAATTTATATACTATTTAATATAGAATTGATTCTATTTTAATATTCTATTTCAAAAATTTTAATATTTATTTCTAATTTAGAATATCCTATATGATATTCTAAATAAAAAAAATAAATCCTTTGAATGTAGTGCTCAATTTGTGATCCATAAATTAACTATTTTTTTTTTCATTCATTGAAAATATGTATAAATATTTCTTCCGATTCAGAAAATAAAAATAATAATAAATGAGTCATTAAAAACTACAAAAGAAAATTTTTTTGTTCCATTCCTGGATTGAAGTCAGAACTATCTAGTTGCAACGGTGCTGTTTTGAAAGGATATAAACTACGAAAAACCCATTACCCGTTGTTAAATGTTCAAACTGACACTCGAAACAAAAAAGAACGAGAATAAGAATTCATATTGAAATTGAAACGTTCAAATTTTTTTTTCTAATTAGAATTTTGATTTATTATAATATTTATTTATTCTAATTCTATCGAATTCTATATAATAATAATTATAATAATATATATATTATTATATAGAATAGAATAGAATTCTATATACTATAGAATCCTTTCATTTCTTTAATGTTTACTAAACAAATATTGCATTTTAATTGATTCTTTCAATCTCGACGATTGACTAAAAATCGGTTATTATGATTTCGAGTAAGCCGCTATGGTGAAATTGGTAGACACGCTGCTCTTAGGAAGCAGTGCTAGAGCATCTCGGTTCGAGTCCGAGTGGCGGCATGGCATCTTATCTTCTAAAATAAAAGAGTAAGTCCTATAATGAATTCAATTCCCGATTTCTATTCCTAGTATTCAGACCTTCTTTTCATTTTTTTTTATGATATTTTCAACTTTAGAGCATATATTAACTCATATATCGTTTTCGGTCGTATCAATTGTAATTTCAATTAATTTGATAACCTTATTAGTCAATGAAATCGTAGGATTATATGATTCGTCCGAAAAGGGCATGATAATAGCTTTTTTCTGTATAACGGGATTGTTAGTTGCTCGTTGGATTTTTTCGGGCCATTTACCATTTAGTGATTTATATGAATCATTAATCTTTCTTTCATGGGGTTTTTCCATTTTTCATATGGTTCCAGTTTTTAAAAAGCTTAAAAACCATTTAAGTACAATAATCGCACCAAGTGTTATTTTTACCCAAGGCTTTGCTACTTCGGGTCTTTTAACCGAAATGCATCAATCCGCAATATTAGTACCCGCTCTACAATCCCATTGGTTAATGATGCACGTAAGTATGATGATATTTGGCTATGCAGCTCTTTTATGCGGATCACTATTATCAGTAGCTATTTTAGTCATTACATTTCGAGAAGTCATACAAATTATTCCTTTTATAAATAATTTGTATTTTTTAAATGAATCATTTTCTTTTACTGAGATCAAATACATGAATATGAATGAAAGAAACAATGTTTTACGAAAAACTTCTTTTTCTTCTTCTAGAAATTATTACAGGTCTCAATTTATTCAACAATTGGATCGTTGGAGTTATCGTATTATTAGTCTAGGTTTTATCTTTTTAACGATAGGTATTCTTTCAGGAGCAGTATGGGCTAATGAGGCATGGGGATCATATTGGAATTGGGATCCAAAGGAAACTTGGGCCTTTATTACTTGGACCATATTCGCGATTTATTTACATACTAGAAAAAATCAAAAATTGGAAGGTGTCAATTCTTCAATAGTGGCCTCTATGGGCTTTCTTATAATTTGGATATGTTATTTTGGGATCAATCTATTAGGAATAGGACTACATAGTTATGGTTCATTTACATCTAATTGAATTAAAGTGAGTAAAGGACCTGACAAATACAAATATAGAAAGCATATATATATAAGAAAACTTCCCATAAATCGTCGAGAACCCTTTCAATCAAGTAATGTAGTGATTCAAGGGGTTCTCACAAACAACAAACATATTCGATTCCAATTCAAATTCCCTTTTTTTAGTTTTAGTTAATCCAACGAAAAATCTTTTTTTTTTTCATTGTACATAGATGTTATTTTTCTTTTTGATTTTTTGGTTTTATTCATTTATTCACGAAAACTATCTATAAAAAATTAGATAGAATAGCTTCAACCTTGTCAACCGAGAATGAAAAAATGAAATCCGGATAAATACCAATACCTATTACGGGTATAAGGATAGAAATCGAAATAAATAATTCCCGCGGACCAGAATCAAAAAAATAAGAGTTTGGTGTATTAAAAAGCTTGTATCCATAGAACATCTGCCGTAACATAGATAATGAATAAATAGGAGTTAATATCATTCCAATTGCTGTTACAAAAGTAATTAGTATTTTTGTCATTAAAAGAAATTTTTGGCTGGTAATTATTCCAAAAAAAACTACCAATTCTGCAACAAAACCGCTCATGCCCGGCAATGCAAGAGAAGCCATCGATAAGATACTGAGAACTGTGAATATTTTTGGAATTGGAATAGCCATTCCGCCCATTTCGTCGAGATAAAGAAGACGTAGTCTATCATAACTAGTTCCCGCCAAGAAAAAAAGCGCAGCGCCTATAAATCCATGAGAGATTATTTGTAAAATGGCCCCATTCAGCCCCGTATCGCTTATAGAACTAATTCCTATAATTATGAAACCCATATGAGATACCGAGGAATAAGCTATTCTTTTTTTTAAATTACGTTGACCAAGAGATGTTGAAGCTGCATAGATTATTTGAATTGAACCTAATATCATTAACCAGGGGGAAAATATAGAATGAGCGTGGGGTAATAATTCCATATTAATTCGAACCAACCCATACGCTCCCATTTTTAATAAGATTCCGGCTAAAAGCATACAAGTGCTGTAATGTGCCTCTCCGTGGGTGTCTGGTAACCATGTATGTAAGGGTATAATCGGCGATTTGACAGCAAAAGCAATAAGAAATCCCATATAGAATATTATTTCCAGCGCCACGGGATACGATTGATTAGTCAATGTTTCAAAATTGAATGTTGGTTGATTAGAACCATATAAACCGATACCTAGAATTCCCATTAATAAAAAAACAGAACTTCCCGCAGTGTACAAAATAAACTTTGTCGCTGAATACAAACGTTTCTTTCCCCCCCACATGGATAAAAGTAGATAAACTGGAATTAATTCTAATTCCCACATGATGAAAAAAAGTAAAATGTCTCGAGAAGAAAATGGTCCTATTTGACCGCTATACATTGCTAACATCAGGAAATGGAATAATCGGGATTCTCGAGTAACCGGCTGAGCCGCTAAAGTAGCTAAAGTGGTGATAAATCCCGTCAGTAAAATAGGTCCTATAGAGAGTCCATCTATTCCGAATCTCCAGTAAAAATCAAAAAATTTGATCCATTTATAATTCTCCGTCAGTTGGATTAATGGATCATCCAATTGAAAATGATAACAAAATGCATAGGTTGTTAGAAGGAGATCCATTAAGCATATACCAATGGTATACCACTTCATTACCTTATTTCCTCTATGAGGAAATAAGAAGATTAAGGAACCCCCGGCTATTGGCAAAACTACAACTACTGTTAACCAAGGAAAATAATTCGTGATAAAAATAAGATACACTTGGGCCAGAAAAACCCGTGCTCAAAATAGAAAATATTTTGAGCACGGGTTTTTGCCAGTAAAAAACGTATTCGTGTGGTGTTTTTTGAAACGTATCAATAAGCTAGACCCATGCTTCGAGTTGTTTCATGCCATAAATAAACTCGAACACTTAAGAAATCCGTCGGACAGGCGGATTCACACCTCTTACAACCAACACAGTCCTCTGTTCTTGGGGCAGAAGCAATTTGCTTAGCTTTACATCCGTCCCAAGGTATCATTTCTAATACATCTGTGGGGCAGGCTCGGACACATTGAGTACATCCTATACATGTATCATAAATCTTTACTGAATGTGACATTTTAGTAATTTTTGATGTTCAAAAATTTTTAATTTTCGATCTAGTAAATTCGTAAATGAATCATATATTTAGACACCAGATGAATCAATGATTTACCAGAAGTTGATTTTGCTAATCAAAATCAACTTCTGGATCAGAAGAGAAGAGGACCACCAAGATACTTCGATTTCTTACGTTTTCGCAAACATGATCATGGGTTTTGTGTAGCATACATGCTAATTTGAATTGATGAGTATTACACTATTCTAAATTCTACTTTTGATGATAAAAAATGATTAATACTATTTATTCAACAAATTCGATTGATTGATACGAGTTGATTTTCTGTTACGATAAATTGAGGAAACAATAGCCGGTCCGATAGCTGCTTCAGCGGCTGCAATAGCTATAACAAAAATTGAAAAAATATTTCCTTTTAATTGGCGACTATCAAAAAAATCAGAAAAGGTTACGAGATTTATATTAACTGCATTCAGTATAAGTTCAAGACACATAAGGGCTCTAACCATATTTCGGCTCGTGATCAATCCATAGATACCGATAGAAAATAAATAGGCACTCAAAACAAGTACATGTTCGAGCATCATTGACCAACTCCTTATCAATTTCGATTCATTTAAATATGAACAACAATTCAACGGATTCGATTGACTAAAGAATAGAACAAGTCTGGAACAAAAGAATATATTGGCAAAAAAAAAAAAGAATTTTCTACATAAACAATCTTTCACGTTCACATAGAATTCAACGGAAAAAAATGTGAGAAAATCCAAGAAAATTGAATTTGGATTTTTATTGCTATTTTGAAAGATTTCTTACTGGCGAGCCAGTACAATTGCACCTATCAAAGCAGCTAAAAGAATTATTGAAATGAGTTCAAATGGAAGAAAAAAATCTGTTGATAAATGAATTCCAATTTGTTGACTAGTACTTATTAAATCTTGCTCTATAATCTGATTTGGTCTTGTAGTCCAAATAATCCCGTACCATGATGTATCTGGAATAGTAGTTATTAGTGAAACAAAAATACTTGTACAAACCATCAAAGTGATTCCATCCCCAACGGTCCAAAGATGAAAATCTTGGTAATAATCTGAACCATTCATGAACATCACAGTAAATATGATTAAAATGTTTATAGCTCCCACGTAAATAAGTAGCTGTGCTGCAGCTACAAAATGGGAGTTTGATAAAATATAGAATAAAGATATACAAACAAGAACCAGTCCCAACGAAAAAGCAGAAAAAATGGGGTTGGTAAGTAATACTACTCCTAGACTTCCTAATACAAGACCTGATCCCAGAAAGACTAAAAGAAAATCATGTAGCGGTTCAGGCAAATCCATTATATGTAAAATAAGAGATAAATAAATCAAAATCTCATGACCTTATTGATACGACCAGGAAAAATTTTTATATACTAAATTTCTCTCCGGATTGAATTCAATTCAATCCTAAGGAGTGTGAATTGATATAGGTACAGTTATAGGACCAATGTCATTCCATTCTTTATACGAAAGAGTAGTTCGAAACTATACTAAAACTAAACTATATATTTTTATTGAATAGTTCTATAATATATTTATCTATTTATAGAATATGATATATAGAATATGATTTGATTTATATGATTTTCTTTTATATAAGAAATTTTTATTTATTCTAAATAATTTTATTTTATTTGAATTGTTCGAATTGTATAATCATCAATTACTGACATTGGTAAACGGCCCAAAGCAATTTGATTATAATTCAATTCGTGACGATCATAAGTCGAAAGTTCATATTCTTCAGTCATTGATAAACAATTTGTTGGACAATACTCAACACAGTTACCACAAAATATACAGATTCCGAAATCAATACTGTAATTAAGCAATTGTTTCTTTCGAATATCAGTTTCCAGTTTCCAATCAACAACGGGTAGATCTATAGGACATACACGAACACATACTTCACAAGCAATGCATTTATCAAATTCAAAATGTATTCGACCACGGAAACGTTCCGATGTGATTAATTTTTCATAAGGATATTGAATAGTTACAGGTAAACGATTTGCGTGGGATAAGGTAATCATGAAACTTTGACCAATGTACCTTGCAGCTCGGACTGTTTGTTGACCATAATTTATGAATCCAGTTACCATAAGGAACATATCTATCGTGAATTTCTATGAATATTTTTGTTTCTTTCTCTTGTTTGAGACAAGTTATGAATATAGAAGATCAATGTTTTACAGTGAAAACAGTTGAGACGAAGTTGTTAATAATAGATTACCGAGAGAAATAGGTAAAAGAAACTTCCACCCAAGATTTAATAATTGGTCCATTCTTAGCCTAGGCAAAGTCCATCTTGTTGTGATAGAAATGAATAAGAACAAATAAGTTTTAGCTAGTGTAATAAAGATATCAATTGTAGTTCCAAAAACTTTATATGCTTTATTTATTTCAAAAAACTCAGAAACGAATATGTACGGAATAAAACTATTTGAACCACCCAAGTAAAGAACTGTTACAAATAATGAAGAAATTAATAGGTTTAAATAGGAAGCAACGTAAAATAAACCAAATTTTATACCCGAATATTCGGTTTGATAACCCGCTACTAATTCTTCTTCCGCTTCTGGTAAATCAAAAGGTAATCTTTCACATTCCGCTAGGGAAGAAATTATAAAAACGATGAAACCTATAGGTTGACGCCACAAATTCCATCCCCCAAAACCATATTTTGATTGCGCATCAACTATATCAACTGTACTTAAACTGTTAGATAATCCTAGTCGGTGATAACATTACTGTTCCCATCTCTATTACAGAACCGTACATGAGATTTTCACCTCATACGGCTCCTCGAAAGCCTTAAATAAATCTAAGGACCGGGCCGATTATTTATCTCTTGATATATCCCTAAGAGAGATAAGATTCTTATCTATCGGACGGTTCTGAATTAGACCAATTGAATTCTGTCTGTCTGTTCTAATAACTAATAAATAATTAAATAATAAAGATAAATCCATTTTTATAAAAGATACAAAAGGTACTTCTGAATTGATCTCATCCCTTAAAAATCAAAATATGAATTTGTTGAGTAATAACTTAATTCTTCAATAAAATACTCGGTTAGAATTATCAATAACCGTCCCCATCGTTTTCGATTACGAAAAATAATTACGCATTAGTTTCTGAATTATGACATGAATTCTATCTCCATGAATATGGATATAAGAAAGAAAAAAGAAAAAAGGGATCCGTTTTTCTTTTTTTTTTTTTCGTTCCTATTCTTCTTTTTTTGTGCAAGTAACAAGTAAAAAGGGACTTAAAAAAATTAAAGGATTCTTTCGTTTCTGATAGTCATTTATTGAATCAGTGGATAGGAGCATACTCTGGATCGGAATTGTGGGGAGTACTGCCTGATTTTTTCTACCAATTTTAAGCCCAATTAGTATTCTTTTTTTATTATGCGTAAATGCTCTTTTGGATAATTTACATAATCTGCGTTACTAATCCTTTGTGTATCTTGGTGTTTCTAACCATCCACTCATTTTTTTTATTAACCCCCTTATTTATGTTAATACATGTATGATAATTCATACAAAGGGTAGCGAAAACTCAATAAGGTTGGTCTTTCTTTTGAGCCCGCTTCAAGACAGGATGACTAATCACCCAATTTTGGGGTAAACGGACTCTTCTGCTTATAATTTTTTTTTTCACTTAATTCTTATACATAGAAAATGAGACTCAATATTTTTACTGCAATTTCAAATCATCATACTGTATATGAAATATAGTAATACAGTCTTGATAAATTCTATTCAATAGAAGCTGTTTTATTTCACTCATATAACTATCTGATTTAGTTCTTCAATCCGAATTGCGAATAATAATAATAATGAAAATGAGGATATCTATTCAAATTATTCTACCCCTTTCCTATAAAGTAAAAGAGCATAGCAATAGCATCGAAAAGTTTCTGTCTCAACGAATCGCACGTAGAGATATTGATAACACACATAGAGTTAATGGTATTTCATAACTAATCGATTGAGCAGCAGCTCGTAGACCACCCAAAAAGGAATATTTATTATTTGACCCATATCCTGACATAAGAAGTCCAATGGGAGCAATACTCGAAATAGCAATCCATAAAAAAACACCGATATTGAGATCAGATAAAACAAAGTTATAGCCAAAAGGAATTACTGAATAACTTATTAGAATTGATATGACTGATATGGATGGTCCGATACTGAATAAACGAATATCTCCCCTAGATGGAATAAGATTCTCTTTGAAAAGTAGTTTTGTTCCATCTGCTAGAGCTTGAAGAACTCCCCAAGGACCGGCGTATTCAGGTCCAATACGCTGTTGTATCCCTGCGGATATTTCTCTTTCTAACCATACAATTGCTAGTACACTTATTGTGATTCCCAATACAAGAGTAAAAATAGGGGCAAGTGCCCATAGAATTCCATAGACCTCTTTTAAAGATTCCAATCTGGAAAAAGAATTGATATCTTGTACTTCTGTTGTATCAATTATCATTTCAACGATCAATTTCTCCCATAATGATATCTATGCTACCTAGTATTGTCATAATATCGGCCAATTTCATTCTTTTAACTAATTGAGGAAGAATTTGCAAATTGATAAAACCCGGCGGACGAATTTTCCATCTCCAAGGAAAACCATTCTGATCCCCTATTAGAAAAATTCCTAATTCTCCCTTTGGGGCTTCAACTCTTACATAAAGTTCTTGTTTCGGTAATTCAAAAGTCGGAGACGGTTTTTTACTAATGAATCGATATTCAAAATCATTCCATTCTGCCTCCTTTTCTCTATCAAAGCAGCGGATTTCTAAATTCTCATATGGCCCGCCAGGAATTCCTTCCAAAGCCTGTTGAATAATTTTTATGGATTCCATCATTTCACCAATTCGAACTAAATAACGAGCTAATGAATCTCCTTCTTTTTGCCATTGAACTTCCCAATCAAATTCCTCGTAACACTCATAATTATCAACTTTACGCAGATCCCATTGTATTCCGGAAGCCCGAAGCATCGGTCCTGATAAACCCCAATTTTTTACTTCTTCTTCACCAACCATGCCTACTCCCTCAACCCGTTCTAAAAAAATAGGATTTCGCGTAATAAGTTTTTGATATTCAACAACTCCTGTTAAAAAATAATCGCAGAAATCCAAACATTTATCTATCCAACCATGAGGTAGATCAGCCGCTACTCCCCCGATACGAAAAAAATTATGCATCATTCTCATACCTGTCGCAGCTTCGAATAGATCATATATTAATTCTCTTTCTCTGAAAATATAGAAGAAAGGAGTTTGTGCACCAATATCTGCCATAAAAGGTCCCAGCCATAGTAGGTGAGAAGCTATACGACTCAACTCCAACATAATTACTCGGATATAGCTGGCTCTTTTAGGTACTTGAATATTTCCCAACTGTTCCGGTCCGTTTACGGTTATTGCTTCTGTGAACATAGTAGCTAAATAATCCCAACGTGTTACATAAGGCAGATATTGTATAATTGTTCGGTTTTCCGCAATTTTTTCCATCCCTCTATGTAAATAACCCAATATTGGTTCACAATCAATAACATCCTCACCATCCAGAGTAACAATAAGTCGAAGAACACCATGCATTGATGGGTGGTGAGGGCCCATATTGACTATCATGAGGTCTTTTCTTGTAGCTGGGACATTCATAGCTTTTTCCTCGATTCATTCTTCCATGAATTGCTTAAAACAAAAAAAAAGAAGTTCATCAAAATTCAAGATCTAATAAATCGAATAATTCAAAATGACTCTTCAAATTAACGAATTTGTGACTCCCGAATATCCAACTGATTTATCAATTTTTTATAACGTATTCCATTTTTCTTTGACAAATAAGACAGTAATCGTTGCCGTTTTCCCAGAATTTTACGTAAACCTCTTTGAGATAAATAGTCTTTTCGGTGCAATTCCAAATGTGAAGTAAGTCTTCGTATCTTATTGGTGAAATTGAATACTTGAAATTCAACCGATCCCGGGTTTTCTTCTTTTTTTTCTTGTGAAATAACCGGTATAAATGAATTTTTTACCATAAAATGAAAGCTTTCTTCTCCCCCTCCTTTTTTTATAGATATTCTTATTGATCAGTAATAGTAATGGAACTAATTTTGAATTTTGTATATACAAGAATCTGAATTTCCTTAAGAATTCCTGATTTTTTTTTCAAATCAAATTGATTATTATTAATCAATCCAATTCAAATATCAAATAGGTATAAAAAAATACTATATTTATGCATTCAAAAAATAAAAAATTGTAGACTTAAAATAAAAAAAAAAAGACGATTTTGTTGATTTATTTTTCGATCTAATAGATACATCATTGAATTAGTATCAATGCCTCAGAATATAAGTTAACACAATCCGTGTGCGCATTTATGTGTTTATCCGTTTGTCTTCCCATACCAGATATGGTACGATAAATAGAAGGAAAAAGGGTAGATTAACGAATTTTCAATCGCGGATACATATGTATCCTTACTAGACTGAAACGGCTTCCATTATTGGTATCAAACCAATAGCGATTCATACAAGCTAAATCTTCTAATCGAGAATTTGGCCAAAGAAAAAATTTGAAATTCATTAGTTCTTTTTTATCTCTATCAAGATCTTTATTTTTAGTCAAAACTTGACAGCAGTTATTGACTTTATTCTCATTGGAAAATGTTCTCTTTCTATGCACACTATTTCTATTCCTGGGATGGAAACAAATTAGAATTCTCAATTCTCTACGACGTCTAGGGGATAAAATATTTTCAGGAACAAGCAAATCATAATGATTTTTTTCTTTATTTTCTGTTATCTTTTGATCTCTTGTTCTTGTAATGGATTTCTCAAAATTCTTCTTATAAATATGGATTTTTTCTGGGTGGTGTCTTTGATTAATTTGGCGATTACTCTTATGAATCAACGAAAGGCCTATGGTTTGATACATAATAAATTGTTCATCCTTTTTTCGAGACAGACGAACTGGTTCGATAATCAATATTCCTTTTTTCATCAATTCTTTATTTTTTCTCAATCCTGTAAGAGTTAAATCCTTCTCATTCTGAATCACCATAATATCTATACTTAGTTCTCCTCTTTGAATAGAGGCTAGAGCAATTTCTTTTACATTTATCAATCTAATCAGGAGACAATATACTTTGATATTATTCATTATTCTTTCATTTAAGGAATCCTTCCAGTTCAATTGAAAACCCAAATACTTTCTTAGTAAGAAATTTTGTTCTGCCTCTATCTTGTTCTTGTATTTCTTTATACTCTTGCTCTTTTTCCTGTCCGATCCTCCATAATCTTCTTCAATATCTTTTTCTTGGTTTGAGAGAGATGATTCAAGATCTACTCGACCCGCGTATTCCGCTTTTGCTTGATTTCGAGTCTCTAACTCTAATTCAAGGGATTTTTTTTTTTTCGATGGTCTAAAAATATCTATTATTTTTTTCTTTCCAGTAATTTTTTTATTTTCACTAAGATTTTGATTCACATTAAAATTGAAAAAAAGTAATTCGATTGGTATGATCCACGGGTTACTCGTATATGCATTATAAAATATCACAAAATTTGAAAAGAACAAAAATTCCAGATTCCAGATGTAATGATTTAGTATTTCTACATTCATTCCCATCCAATCAAAATACTTTCTATCCTGATTTTTTTCCATATCTAGAATATCATCTTCTGCTATATAATTCTTGATAGAGATATCACCCGCTATCGTTATATCAAATAATTTTTGTTTACGCGTGTTGTAATTATAAGAAATCGCTTGCTTTTTATTTGCTTGGAATGGTGATCTATATCCATAAATATAGGAGTCCTTTTTATCTGCATAATTAATAGATTTATATGATAAAAGATCATATCCATATTGTTTTTTCATTTTTTTTTTTTGATTTGTTAATGAGTCGACTTGTTTTTTTTTGTAAAGAATTAATCGGGTTTTTTCATATGAATCACATTTGGTTAAATCTTTATTTTGAGCTACACGACGTTCATTGATTCTCTTTCTCCATTTTTGTGGTACTAATCTAGACCATCTGCTCTGAGATAAATCATATTGATAGTGACCCCTTAACCAATTTGTCCATTGATTCATTACAGAATCAAGGGGGTTCTTATGTCTTAATTTGGAATGAAATATCTGTCTTAATTTGGAATGAAATATCTGTCTTAATTTGGAATGAAATATCTCTTGTACCAAAAAAAAAGAATCCTTTATCTCATTCTTAAGAAAAAAAGCTCTTCCGTGATATTCAAAAACAGATCTTAACTTATACTTATATACGTTAATAACTTGGGTTTGTGATAATTTAAAAAATACATATGCCTGTGACAAAGAGGATAGGTCATAAGAATTATGTGAATTCTTATTCCCAATATTCGAATATTTTTTTATAATCGAAATAAAGTGAATTAGACTTTGATTTCTTTTACCAGCTCTTTCTGCATTTGCTTCATTATTGGAAATGGATTTCTTTATAATTTTTTTTGTTGATTCAAGAAAAAGTTGTACATTGATCCTAGGAATACTAATGATACATAGAAAGATATCTATGTATACCCTTTCCATGAAAAATTTAAAAAAAGAGTGCGATTTACAGGCTAATCGAACATTTCTTCTTTGTAATATCGGCAAATTCTTTTTTTGTAATTCTAATCTTTTAGCATCATAAGTTGTTTTGTTCGAACTAATATTGATCTCTGAAGTTAGAAACCCCCTTTTCTTTTTTTTTGTCATTTTTTCTATTTGCTTTCGGATTGTCTTTGTTTTAGCATTCAGATCTTTTATTTTTTTTTCTGTCAATGAAAAATTTGTCCAATTAATAGATTGAATTGGAATGGGTGATTCGTAAATCATTGGATTATTTTTACTGATTGTTGAATCTTTTTGGCTTTCACTCAATTCATATATTTTTTTGAATCTAAATAGAAATAAAGAGTTGGGGAGTTTTTTTATTTTTTCGTTTAGAAATAGAATGTTTTCGAGAATACTTTTGCTGATCCATTTTGCTCTTTCTTTTGAGACATTTAGAAACCATTTTTTTCTTTCATTTAAAACTTTTAGAACGACAAAAAAAGAATTTTTAATTTTTTTCATTTTTTTTTTGAGTTCTTTAAAAATGGGATCAAAAAATGAAAGTCGATTTCGGGGATAACCAGAAAAGGGCAATTCTACTTCCATTCCCCAAATTGTTAAAAAACAAAATTCCCTTTGTTTCGCTTTTTTTTTTTTCATTGGATCCTTTTTCTTTTCAGTGGATCGTAGCTTAGATCTGTGCCAAGGTTTCAGACGAAAGGGAAATAAGATCTTTATCTGAATACCGTCTGTTAGCCATTTTTGGGGAAATTCTATTTCGGATAATTGAACACCATTATAGGTGCATTTAATATGCATTTCTCTCTTCCAATCCCTAAAATCTTCTAACCATTCGGGAAATTGAAATAATAGTATACGAACGATATTTTTAGTTATTATCAATGAAGGTAATATAATATATTTTCGAAGAATCGATTGGGTTATTAATAAAAAACCTCTTATTACTTGAGCAAATATAATGCTATCCCAGGTTTCTCCTATTTCTATACGTCTTTTTTCCTCTTTTTCGTTTTTTTTTATTTTGACCTCCTCTTTTTTCTCATTTTTTTTTGTCTTTTCCTCTGTATAATCCGAAATTTTAAATTCTGTCTTTTTCCGCATCCAACTTTTGAACATAAAAAATATTTTCATTGGCTCGAAAATATCAAAAGAAGAGAACAAGTCTTTCTCAATTTTGTCCAAAAAAAGAGATGAATGCACACTTCTTTGAAAGAGTTTCCAAGTCGCTGTTTTACGCCTTTGAGCACGTATAGATCCTTTGACTATATCTCGCCGAAAATCAGGTTGTTGTGAATAGCGTATTAAAGCCAATTCCTTTTTTTTATCAGTATTATCAGTATCCTTAGTATCACTATAAATATCGTCATTCTTTGAGTTATT